GCACCCGAATTTACATATAGTAATGTCCATATCTTACCAAAAACAAGTCATTTATGGATATTAAATGGAGGGTCGTGCAGGTCCGGTGCAATCTCTTTTTCACTCCACAAGGATCAAGATCAAATGAACATTCATTCTCTTTCTGCCGGAGGAAGATATATTTCTAACCTTGTAGTAAATAATGATCAAGTTCAAGTAAGACACAAATTCTTTAGTTCAAATCCTTCTGATAAAAAAAAAAAAAGCGGGATTTCTGATTATTCAGGGCTTAATCGAATCCTATGTATGGGTCATTTTAATTTCATATATCCTGCTATTCTCCACGAGAATTCGGATTTATTGGCAAAGAGGCGAAGAAATAGATTAATCATTCCATTCCAATCGATTCAAGAAGGAGACAAAGAGCTAATGCCCCCTTCCGGTATCTCGATTGAAATACCTCTCAATGGCATTTTTCGTAGAAATAGTATTCTTGCTTATTTCGATGATCCTCAATACAGAAAAAAGAGTTCAGGAATTACTAAATATAGGACTATAGGAGTTCATTCCATTTTCAAAAAAGAGGATTTAATTGAGTATCGAGGAGTCAAAGAATTGAAGCCAAAATACCAAATGAAAGTAGATCGATTTTTTTTCATTCCCGAGGAAGTGCATATTTTACCTGAATCTTCTTCCATAATGGTACGGAACAATAGTATCATTGGAGTAGATACACCAATCACTGTCAATATAAGAAGTCGAGTAGGCGGATTGGTTCGAGTGGAGAAGAAAAAAAAAAGTATTGAATTCAAAATCTTTTCTGGGGATATCTATTTTCCTGGAGAGACGGATAAGATATACCGACACAGCGGCATCTTGATACCACTCGGAACGGTAAAAAAAAAAAATTCTACGGAATCCAAAAAATTAAAAAATTGGATCTATGTCCAATGGATCACACCTACCAAGAAAAAGTATTTTGTTTTAGTTCGACCCGTAATTATATATGAAATAGCTGATGGTATAAATTTAGTAAAACTTTTCCCCCAGGATCTGTTGCAGGAAAGGGATAATCTGGAACTTCAAGTTGTCAATTATATTCTTTATGGAAATGGAAAACCAATTCAGCGAATTTCTGACACAAGCATTCAATTAGTTCGGACTTGTTTAGTCTTGAATTGGGATCGAGACAAAAGAATTTCTTCTATTGAAGAGACCCGCGCTTCTTTTGTTGAAGTAAGTACAAATGGTTTGATTCGAGATTTTCTAAGAATTGACTTAGTGAAATCCCATATTTCGTATATCAGAAAAAGGAATGATCTCTCCGGTTCAAGATTGATCGCTGATAATGAGTCAGATCGCACTAATATCAATCCATTTTATTCTATTTATTCCAAGGCAAAGATTCAACAACCACTTAGCCAAAATCCCGGAACTATTCGTATGTTGTTGAATAGAAATAAGGAATGCCAATCTTTAATAATTTTGTCATCGGATCATTGTTTTCAAATGGTCCCATTCAACGATGTAAAATATCACAATGTGATAAAAGAATCAATTAAAAGAGATCCTCTAATTCCAATTAGGAATTCGTTAGGCCCTTTAGGAACAGCCTTTCAAGTTGCAAAGTTTTATTCATTTTACCGTTTAATAACTCATAATCAGATCTCGATAACTAAATATTTGCAACTTTACAATTTTAAGGAAACTTTTCAAGTATTTAAATATTATTTAATGAGCGAAAACGGGAGAATTTATAAGCCTGATCTATGCAGTAACATCGTTTTGAATCCATTCCATTTTAATTGGCATGTTCTCTATCATAATTATCATCATAAGTCTTGTGAAAAAATATGTACAATAATTAACCTCGGGCAATTTCTTTGTGAAAATGTATGTATAGCTAAAAACGAACCACACCTAAAATCGGGTCAAGTTCTAATTGTTCAAATGGATTCTGTAGTAATAAGATCGGCTAACCCTTATTTGGCGACTCCAGGAGCAACTATTCATGGCCATTATGGAGAAATGCTTTATGAAGGAGATATATTACTTACATTTATATATGAAAAATCGAGATCCGGTGATATAACACAGGGTCTTCCAAAAGTGGAACAGGTATTAGAAGTGCGTTCGATTGATTCAATATCGATGAACCTAGAAAAGAGGGTTGAGGGTTGGAACGAGTGTATAACAAGAATTCTTGGCATTCCCTGGGGATTCTTGATTGGTGCTAAGCTAATTATAGCGCAAAGTCGTATTTCTTTGGTTAATAAGATCCAAAAGGTTTATCGATCCCAGGGGGTGCAGATCCATAATAGACATATAGAAATTATTGTGCGTCAAATAACATCAAAAGTATTGGTTTCAGAAGATGGAATGTCTAATGTTTTTTCACCCGGTGAACTAATTGGATTGTTGCGAGCTGAACGAACGGGACGTGCTTTGGAAGAAGCGATCTGTTATCGAGCCCTATTATTGGGAATAACGAAAACATCCCTGAATACTCAAAGTTTTATATCCGAAGCGAGTTTTCAAGAAACTGCTCGAGTTTTAGCAAAGGCCGCTCTCCGGGGTCGTATCGATTGGTTGAAAGGTCTGAAAGAGAACGTTGTTTTAGGAGGGACGATACCCGTTGGTACCGGATTCAAAAGATTAATGCACCGTTCAAGGCCAAGGCAACATAACAAGATTACTTTGAAAAAAGGGATTTTCGAGGGAGAAATGAGAGATATTTTGTTCCACCACAGAGAATTATTTGATTTTTTCATTTCAAAGAATTTTTGTGATATATCAGAGCAATCATTTCGAGGATTTAATCATTCCTAAGAGCGGATTCATCCTTTTCCTTTCAACGCGGTCATTTTATTTGGTAATAGTAATAAAGATAATAACGAATAGAAAAAAATGAATGGCCCGATCTGATCGTGTATCAACGGCCAATCTTCGGTAGAAGAGAAGGTTCCATCGGAACAATTATTTATTTCTATTTCAGGATACGGGATCTCTCTTTTTTTTTTTTCAAAAAAAAAAAAAAGAATTTGAAAAAAAAAAAAAGAGAGAGAGAGAAAGTGGGGGGATAAATGACAAAAAGATATTGGAACATAACTTTGGAAGAGATGATGGAAGCTGGAGTTCATTTTGGCCATGGTACTAGGAAATGGAATCCTAGAATGGCACCTTATATATCTGCAAAGCGTAAGGGTATTCATATTACAAATCTTACTAGAACTGCTCGTTTTTTATCAGAAGCTTGTGATTTAGTTTTTGATGCAGCAAGTAGTGGAAAACAATTCTTAATTGTTGGTACCAAAAATAAAGCAGCTGATTCAGTAGCGCGGGCTGCAATAAGAGCTCGATGTCATTATGTTAATAAAAAATGGCTCGGTGGTATGTTAACGAATTGGTATACTACAGAAAAGAGACTTCATAAGTTCAGGGACTTGAGAGCGGAACAAAAGACGGGGAGACTCAACTGTCTTCCAAAAAGGGATGCCGCTATGGTGAAGAGACAACTATCTCGCTTGGAAAGATATCTGGGCGGCATTAAATATATGACGCGGTTACCCGATATTGTAATAATCGTTGATCAGCAAGAAGAATATACGGCTCTTCGAGAATGTATCACTTTTGGAATTCCAACGATTTGTTTAATCGATACAAATTGTGAACCAGATCTCGCGGATTTTTCGATTCCAGCTAATGATGATGCTATAGCTTCAATCCGATTAATTCTTACCAAATTAGTATTTGCAATTTGTGAGGGTCGTTCTAGCTATATACGAAATTCTTGATTAATAATAAGATAAATAAATTATTGGGTTTGGGGAACTCCATAGATTTATGGAATCGGTTACTATACTATTACTGAATCGCGCAAAAAAGAATAACCGCAGATATTATGTGATTAGTTGGTATTCAAAATAAAAAATGGAAGTAGACAAGCCGAAAAAGAGATGGTTGAATCAAAATAATTCCTTTTAAAGTTGTATTTCTTTCAGAGGGCAATATGAATGTTCTATTATGTTCCATCAACACATTAAAAAGATTATACGATATATCAGCTGTGGAAGTAGGCCAACATCTCTATTGGCAAATAGGGGGTTTCCAAGTCCATGCCCAAGTACTTATTACTTCTTGGGTTGTTATTGCTATTTTATTAGTTTCAGCCATTCTAGCTGTTCGAAATCCACAAACCATTCCTACTGACGGTCAGAATTTCTTTGAATATGTCCTTGAATTCATTCGAGACGTGAGCAAAACTCAGATTGGAGAAGAATATGGTCCGTGGGTTCCCTTTATTGGAACTATGTTTCTATTTATTTTTGTTTCTAATTGGTCAGGGGCTCTTTTGCCTTGGAAAATCATACAGTTACCTCATGGGGAGTTAGCTGCACCCACAAATGATATAAATACTACTGTTGCGTTAGCTTTACTTACGTCGGTAGCATATTTTTATGCGGGTCTTTCAAAAAAAGGATTAGGTTATTTTGGTAAATACATTCAACCAACCCCAATCCTTTTACCGATTAACATCTTAGAAGATTTCACAAAACCCTTATCACTTAGTTTTCGACTTTTCGGAAATATATTAGCTGATGAATTAGTAGTTGTTGTTCTTGTTTCTTTAGTACCTTTAGTGGTTCCTATACCTGTCATGTTCCTTGGATTATTTACAAGCGGTATTCAAGCTCTTATTTTTGCAACTTTAGCTGCGGCTTATATAGGTGAATCCATGGAAGGCCATCATTGACTAGTTTTCAAAATAGTCTTTTTTTTTTAGCTTAGCCCGCCGCAATGTATGTGCGGTTAAAAATAATCTACTTAAGGGAACGGAACAAAAATATAGAAAGAAATTAAAAAAAGGTTATCCAAAATAAAATAAGAAAGATGTAAATTGTAAATTAAATAAGGTCTAAATAAAATAAGTATACGATTTTGTCTAAAAGTAAAAAAGATTACCAGGGAGTTGTAAAAAAAAAATAGGAAAGAGGTCCATCTAAAAGATCTTTTTCCTGTTT